AAAAATCGTATTACTTATTTTATGATTACTCTATTGATTGAAACGAAATCTTTCATATTCATAATTGGGTATTGGGTTTCAAGTTAGCAACTTCCGGTTTTTTGTTCCTTTCTTCTTATTAGAAAAGGATCAAAAATGGAAGAGTTGAGTGAATCCAAAATCCAAAAGGAGGTTCATGGCCAAGAATAAAGAAGCCAGGGTAAGGGTGATTTTGGAATGTACGAGTTGTGCCCGAAAGGATTTCAATAAAAAATCGAGGGGCATTTCCAGATATATTACTCAAAAGAATCGAAACAATACACCTAGTCGATTGGAATTGAGAAAATTCTGTCCTTATTGTTACAAGCATACGATTCATGGGGAGATAAAGAAATAGATTGAGCAGAACATCAGTGCCCCCTTTCGAAGTAACAGGAAGAAGTTAAAAAATATAAATAAATTAAATAAAATATAATATATAATAAATAATTAAATAAAAAGAAATTAAAAAATTTTAAATTTAATTTTATTATAATATAATAATAATAAATGTTATATTATATTTTATATATATATAATATATAATAATAATAATAAATTTTATTTTTATATTATATTATATATAAAAATAAAAAAATAATTAATTATAAAAAAAAAATTATTATATTATATTATATTATAATAAAATAATAAGAAAATGTTATATTATATTTAGATAATATATATATATATAAAATAAACATATCATATATTATTATAATTATAAAATAAACAACTCAATTATAAAATAAACAAATCAAGTCCTCCTTTCTTTCGGTCGGATCCGAAATGAATGAAGAAATAAACTAGGATTTTAGAGATAAGAAATAAACCATGGATAAATCCAAGCGACCCTTTCGTAAATCCAAGCGATCTTTTCGTAGGCGTTTGCCCCCAATTGAATCGGGGGATCGAATTGATTATAGAAACATGAGCTTAATTAGTCAATTTATTAGTGAACAAGGAAAAATTTTATCTAGAAGAGTGAACAGATTGACTTTGAAACAACAAAGATTAATTACTATCGCTATAAAACAAGCTCGCATTTTATCTTCATTACCTTTTCTTAATAATGAGAAACAATTTGAGAGAGCCGAGTCGCTCCCTAGAACTACCGGCCCTAGAGCCAGAAATAAGTGGACCCGCAACCCGAATTGAATAAAAAATCTAATCGGAACTCAAACTCCGATTGATGTTTTGTTGGAAAAGCTGAGAGATTTGATTGTCGGGTCATAAGAAAAAAAAAAAAAAATAATAATAATAAGGGGGGGGGGGAGAAAAATATTTTTTTTTTTTTTTTTTAAACGTGTTTATTCATTCCTACTTTTATCATATGAATTTCCATTTTATCTTCCCGGAGTTCATTCTCCGGGGAACTCCGCTTAAATCATTCCATCGAATTCCTTACAATTACAATCTCCTTATTTAATTTAATTTGATGATTTCATTAGAAATCATGTTTTCATTAGAAATCATGTAAAGACAATTCTTATTTGATATAGCTATTTGCGCAAGTATTTTACGGTTAAGAAGCAACTGCCTCTTGTGCAAATCGTGTATTAATCTGCTATAACTATAGGATACCTTACCCTCGCGGGTTACTGCGTTTATCCGAGTGATCCACAAACGCCGAAAATATCTCTTTTGCCGGCCTCTATCCCGATGAGCAGAAACCAAAGCTCTCGTTTTCTGTTGCATAATAGTTCGAGTAAGTCTTGAATGAGCCTCTCGAAAGGTTGATGCAAATAAACGCATTTTTGCTCGACGTCTCCGAGCTATATATCCTCGTTTAACTCTGGTCATTGAATCAAATAAAACTTTGATGAATAACTAATTGATTTCTTTTCTTTCAGTCATTCTTTTCCCCTCCTCTAGTTTAATTAATAACAAAACGGATTCTTCCAATGTATAAAAAAAAAATTCCAATGGCTTTTGCTACTATAACCTTCCCAACCACGATTTTTTATTTCTTCCAGGCATTTCGCCACAAAACAAAAAAAAAAAATAATAATAATAATAAATAATCAATTTTATTGATATCGATATTAAGTATCAAATAAATAGTAATAGTAATAATAAATACGTAGTAAATAAAATGGATAAATAAATAAATAAAATAGAAATAGTGGCTTCCATCGTTTCTATGGTTACTTCTTAAACGGTGAGGTCCTCTCTATACACCGGAGCCCCTTACTCATTTAATCAATGTTTTGGTAACTTGTACAGTTCACACTCTTTGGCTCTACCCATGAATTATACAGTAATAGGTCTTTTCACAACTAGATCTATCCATACAGTGACGGCATTTAATTGTGAAGGTTGGCTAGGTAGCTGACCCTGTTAGTCCGTTCTTGCAAGAGTAGGAACAGCATTTTTCTGTTTTTTAAATACCATTTCCCCGCTTAATGGATACCACTTGCTACCAATGGGGAATTGCTTTTCATCTCAAATTGAGGTGATGGGATTTGCACCAATGGAAACCATAAATTCCATACACAACATACACAATATAGGTATATGATAGATCTTTATTTTTATATGGTGAATGGAGTTCGTCCATTCCATCCTATTCTTTGGTACTGGTCATTTATACTGGAAAAATCGTCTCATTTGTTCCAGCCCATGATCTGAACGCGTCGCACATACACCCTAGTACATGTTCCTCGACGCTGAGGACATCCTCGAAGAGCAGGGGATTTCGTAACATTGTGGATTGGCTGTCTTGTGTTTCTAATAAGTTGTTTAATGGTTGGCATGCTGCATCGTATACAAAGGCTGGTTTAGATCGATCCTAACCCGATCATGATGAATTACTTCTTAATTTTTTACCTGGCTAAGAACAGAAAATAAAAATATGAAATTACGAATCATTCTAATTAGGGTTCAAGATAGAATCTAGGATTTTTATGCGAAACCCTCGGTATTTTGGGTCCCTACAAGATCAACAATGCCGTGAGCTTGGGCTTCTGTTGCTGACATAAAAACATCCCTTTCCATGTCTTCGGATATAACCCATAAGGGTTTTAGCGTTCTTTGTACATAAACCCTTGTGAGGGTTTCGCGTAGTCTTAGTAGTTCTTCCGCTTCCAGGATAAATTCTCCTGTTGTTGCCTCATAAAAAGAGGCAGCAGGTTGGTGGATCATAACCCTGGCGATATAATAACATAATGAGGGATTCCCCTATCTCGTCTCGCACGATCGCATGGGATAAAGAATACCAAGCAAGAGGAAAAAGATAGAATTGAACAACCGTACAGGCATATTTTTTTGTGCATTGCATACGGCTCCTAAATGGAATTTCCTTTTCCCCTCCATTGAAGAAAGAGACAAATAAGATCCATCAGATCCAGATCGTTGAATGCTCCATTTACCATCCTTCCTTTCGGAAGAGCCAAAAATACTATGATGGTTCCGTTGCTTTATATATTTTATTTATTTTATCTCGTCTGTGATTCCGCAATCCCAAAGTCTCTTTCTGATCGGATCAAATAAGTAAAAATGATTTTTTTTTTTTTTTTTTTCATTTTCTTTCGTACTCTTTCATAACCTAAATATAGGAAAGAGACTTCTGGTGTAAAAGCAAAAAAAGATTTGTTTGTGACGCTGAAACAGACCCCCGATACATAAGATGAAATCGGGAAATAATCTTTGTTTCATACTACTATCTCGATACAGAATCTCATGTTATGGAAAAAAAAAAAATGAAATAATGGTTTGTTATGTTAATATCGAGATCGAGGTGCCATGCTATTATTACTTATTATTTATATTCCAGATAGCGAAGGCATAGTCTTATGTTTTCTCTCAAATAAAAATAAAAAATTCATTGGCGCCAAGCGTGAGGGAATGCTATACGTTTGGTAATTTCTCCCCCGACCAGGATAAAAGATCCCATTGAAGCGGCTAATCCGATGCATATTGTATGTACAGCCGGTGCCACCAATTGCATAGTGTCATAAATGGCTATTCCCGGGATTACCCACCCGCCGGGAGAGTTTATAAACAAATAAAAGTCCTTGTTCACATTTTCTATACTGAGATATATCATGAGACCCATAATTTGATTCGAGATCTCGCTATCAACCTCTTGCCCTAAAAAAAGTAATCTTTCTCGATGAAGTCGGTTGATTAGGACTAGGACAAAATTTCCTTCGGAACCGCACACGCGCCTTTAGATGCATACGGTTCAAAAAAATCCAAATTTCGAAAAAAAAAAAAGAATCAATGTATCGATTCCAGCCCTCTTTGTTTTTTGTAAAATAAAAAGCTTTTCCTAACTAAACGAAGAGGCTTTTTCTTCCATTTTTAAGAAACGTGAGTTTTGAATCACTTCCTTTTAACCTATAAGAATTTATATTAACTTATAAATATAATAAAAAAAAAAAAGAATTCATTGAACTTATCGAACTAACCTGCCATTGATGTATTGGTTTCATCGAGATCCGAATCACGATGTCATTTTCTTGTTCCTAAATGGGCCTCCTCAACTCTTTTAGGTTTATGCTCTACTCCGGGTAAAAATATGCCCGAATTCTATTTGCACATATAGTGCAAATAATCCCAGTACCACTTTTTTTTTTTTGTTTTTGCTACGACTTCTTTTTTTTTTTTTTTCAATTTGGTCGGTTTCATACCTTCTGCCAATACCAAATATTTGATGTATTCATCATATTACTTTATTGATTGGCAGTTTGAGATCGCTTATATTATCTATTTTTATATTTTTATTTTATATTTTTATATATCTATATTATTTTATTTTTGGTATTAAATATAATAAGATAATAAGAATCCATTATGATCCAGGCGATAATCATACGTAGATTCCAAATTTGGTATTTCCTGAACGGAGCCTGGATACTTCTTATTGGTCCAACCTAACCATAAATTATTCTAGTTGATAATATGGATTAATTGATATAATTTTGATCCCCAAACCAACAAATAAATTGATCTAATTGCGCTTCACGCTCCGAATTCGAATTATGATTAATGATTCAATCAATCTTTCTTGGGCAAAACGGGGGGTATCTCAATCGGGGGAGAGAACGGGGAAATCCCATATGACCCAATATGTCTGACAAGTCGCACTATACGTCAATCCAAACTGCATCTTCCTCTCCAGGATTCCGAAAAGGCACTCTTGGAACACCAATGGGCATTAAGTTAAACAAAAAAAGCACTAAGTACTATATTTTACTTTAATGTGGAAACGTAAAAATGGGTTTCTCACCTTACTAACTAATATTTGCATTTATCATATTTTAAAAACAAAAACGTTTATTGTATTTTATCCATAGATTGGCCATAGATTAGAGGATTCATGGAGGAAGACAGAGTGAATAACGGAAAAGAAAATTATTACGAATGGATCATTCGAATGATGAACAAGTCTTTATGCATTCGCTCAAAAAAACAAAAATGGGACCCCCCATTGCGTATTGGTACTTATCGGGTATAGAATAGATTTGTTTCTCTTTGTTCCTACGAACAGAATTGTTCAATTATTTCCAATGGAAGGGAAGGGAATAGAATAAATATTTACCCTTGCCTCGAGATAATCCACTGAAAGGCGGAGCATAGTCTTTTCCAATGCGATAAAGTCACATAGTGTCTATTTTTCTTTGATAAAAAAGGGGTATTTCCATGGGTTTGCCTTGGTATCGTGTTCATACCGTCGTATTGAATGATCCCGGTCGCTTACTTTCTGTCCATATAATGCATACAGCTCTAGTTTCTGGTTGGGCCGGCTCGATGGCCCTATATGAATTAGCGGTTTTTGATCCCTCTGACCCTGTTCTTGATCCAATGTGGAGACAGGGTATGTTTGTTATACCTTTCATGACTCGTTTAGGAATAACCAATTCATGGGGTGGCTGGAGTATCACAGGAGGAACTGTAGCGAATCCCGGTATTTGGAGTTACGAAGGTGTGGCCGGGGCACATATTGTGTTTTCCGGCTTGTGCTTCTTAGCAGCCATCTGGCATTGGGTGTATTGGGACCTAGAAATATTCTGTGATGAACGTACGGGAAAACCCTCCTTGGATTTGCCCAAGATCTTTGGAATTCATTTATTTCTCTCAGGGTTGGCTTGCTTTGGTTTTGGTGCATTTCATGTAACAGGCTTGTATGGTCCTGGAATATGGGTGTCCGACCCCTATGGTCTAACCGGAAAAGTACAACCTGTAAATCCAGCGTGGGGGGCGGAAGGTTTTGATCCTTTTGTTCCGGGGGGAATAGCCTCCCATCATATTGCAGCGGGGACATTGGGCATATTAGCGGGCCTATTCCATCTTAGCGTCCGCCCGCCCCAACGACTATACAAAGGATTACGTATGGGTAATATTGAAACTGTCCTTTCCAGTAGTATTGCTGCTGTCTTTTTTGCAGCTTTTGTAGTTGCTGGAACGATGTGGTATGGTTCAGCAACTACCCCCATCGAATTATTTGGGCCCACCCGTTATCAATGGGATCAGGGGTACTTCCAGCAAGAAATATATCGAAGAGTTGGCGCCGGACTAGCCGAAAATCTGAGTTTATCAGAAGCTTGGTTGAAAGTTCCCGAAAAATTAGCTTTTTATGATTACATCGGGAATAATCCGGCGAAAGGGGGATTATTCCGAGCGGGCTCAATGGACAACGGGGATGGGATAGCTGTTGGGTGGTTAGGGCACCCCGTCTTTAGAGATAAAGAGGGGCATGAGCTTTTTGTACGCCGTATGCCTACTTTTTTTGAAACATTTCCAGTCGTTTTGGTAGACGGAGATGGAATTGTGCGAGCCGATGTTCCTTTTAGAAGGGCAGAATCTAAATATAGTGTCGAACAAGTAGGCGTAACTGTTGAGTTCTATGGCGGCGAACTCAATGGAATCAGCTATAGTGATCCGGCTACTGTGAAAAAATATGCTAGACGCGCACAATTGGGTGAAATTTTTGAATTAGATCGTGCTACTTTGAAATCAGATGGTGTTTTTCGTAGCAGTCCAAGGGGTTGGTTCACTTTTGGACATGCTTCATTTGCTTTGCTCTTCTTTTTCGGACACATTTGGCATGGTGCTAGAACCTTGTTCAGAGATGTTTTTGCTGGGATTGACCCAGATTTGGATGCTCAAGTCGAATTTGGGACATTCCAAAAACTTGGAGATCCAACTACAAGGAGACAAGTAGTTTGATACAACGTTGTTCTGGTCTGGTATCATTCGCCTCCATTTTTTTTTTATTTAGCATAGGTATAGTTAGGGTACCAGAGAAATTTTGATTTTCATTATTGCTTTTCTTTAATTTAAATATTACCCTTTCCTTGTCTGGGAAATGATCCCAAATGAACAGGTGTGGAAGCTATAATTGTAAACCACGATCGAATCTATGGAAGCATTGGTTTATACATTCCTGTTAATTTCGACTCTAGGGATAATTTTTTTCGCTATCTTTTTTCGAGATCCGCCTAGGATTTCTACTAAAAAGTAGAAATGATTTTTTATTATCTCAATTGAAGTAATGAGCCTCCCAACTAATAGGGGAGGTTCATCATTTCAACTAGTCTCCGTGTTCCTCGAACGGATCTCTTAGTTGTTGAGAGGGCTGCCCAAAAGCAGTATATAAGGCATACCCAGTAAAGCTTACAAGTGAACCGGATATAGAGATGGCGACTAAGGTTGCTGTTTCCATTATTAGAAAATTTCAAGACCACGATACAGTGGATCTACATTACGACAAGATCGTTTATTTACAACGGAATAGTATACAAAGTCAACAGATCTCAACCAATGCAATTGGATTTATGGCTACACAAACCGTTGAGGACAGTTCTAGATCTGGGCCAAGAAGAACTCTTACAGGGGATTTATTGAAACCGTTGAATTCGGAATATGGTAAAGTAGCTCCTGGATGGGGAACTACCCCCTTAATGGGTGTCGCAATGGCTCTATTTGCGATATTCCTATCTATTATTTTGGAGATTTATAATTCTTCCGTTTTACTGGATGGAATTTCAATGAGTTAGTCCCACAAGAAAAACGAAGTCCTAGCTTTTGAATCAAAAATGAATCGCTTAGGACTCGGATTTCTGGACCATTCTGGTAGTTCGACCGCGGAATTTCGTTGTTTCGGTAGTTCCGGAATATGAGTGTGTGACTTGTTATAATTGATCCTATTGATAGTGCAGAAATGGGTCTGTCATCTCATCTCAATGGAGATGGTTCTGCTCCGTCGGATATTTATTCGAGTATCTGGAGCACGGAATACATAGAATAGCTCAAGAGAAATATTTAAACTATGATTCATACCTACTATTCAGACCTCGCGACCGGACTCCAACTCAAAAAATTTTCAAAGAGGTATTTCATAAATCGAACGATTTTTTCTCTTTCCGAATCGTGTTTATTTTGACCGAAAGACAAATTTGTCTCTGGATTTTTAGTCATAACATCCATTCATTAAGTAAGTGATGATCAAATGGTTCTTACTCAGAGAACCTTTTGGCTTAGCTTTAGGGCTTTATTGAATCATCGTGGTTTTAGTATGAATCTGAGGTTTCAATCAAATCATAGGGTTTCAACAAGAGAATTCCTAGCAAGAGTAAACAAAATAATACAAATAGTAAATCCATATTACGCACAAACAAAAAATCAAATAAAAAAATAGGGGAAGAGAAAATTCAAGAGGCCTGTAACGATCAATATAAAGACGGATGAGCCCACTTGAGATTTTGGCATTACCATCAAAAAGGGGGATTTCGTTTCGGATTTTGGTTCCTTCATATCCTCAGAGATGTTTGAACCAAGTGATTAAGAAATTTCAAACTTTCTATTACGTATCCGTTTTAACCATTTGGGTGTTTTCGCTTGAGCCGTACGAGATGAAATTTTCATATACGGTTCTTAGGGGGGTCTGTCGGTTTACCTATCTCAATAAAGTATATGATTGGTTCGAGGAACGTCTCGAGATTCAGGCGATTGCCGATGATATAACTAGTAAATATGTTCCTCCTCATGTCAACATATTTTATTGTCTAGGGGGGATCACACTTACTTGTTTTTTAGTACAAGTCGCTACGGGTTTTGCTATGACTTTTTACTATCGTCCGACTGTTACGGAGGCTTTTGCCTCTGTTCAATACATAATGACTGAAGCCAACTTTGGCTGGTTAATCCGATCAGTTCATCGATGGTCAGCAAGTATGATGGTCCTAATGATGATCTTGCACGTATTTCGTGTCTATCTCACAGGTGGATTTAAAAAACCTCGCGAATTAACTTGGGTTACGGGTGTGGTTCTGGCTGTATTGACTGCATCTTTTGGTGTAACTGGTTATTCCTTACCTCGGGACCAAATTGGTTATTGGGCAGTCAAAATCGTGACAGGCGTACCTGAAGCGATTCCTGTAATAGGTTCGCCCTTGGTAGAGCTATTACGTGGAAGTGCTAGTGTGGGTCAATCCACTTTGACCCGTTTTTATAGTTTACACACTTTTGTATTACCTCTTCTTACTGCCGTATTTATGTTAATGCACTTCCCAATGATACGTAAGCAGGGTATTTCAGGTCCTTTATAGAGAAGACATACTTATTTGTAATCGATCATATATCATTTCGTTTTGGTGAGGAACTATAGTATTTCATTGCTACAGATATGTATTATTGTATTGAAAAAAAAAAAAAAAAAAATAAGACATTTTAGTTGGAAATTTTCCCTCAACTAATCCAAAAGTATTCTTTAATTTGATACGAGTAGTTGAAGTGGATTCCCCAAAGAGAGATGGATTATGGGAGTGTGTGACTTGAACTATTGATTGGGCCATGCAGATATATGATTTTATCTGCCACATTGGAATTCACAACCAAATGTGTCTCTATTCCAACCAACGTGTAAGCCCCCTTACACAGGATAGGCTGGTTCGCTTGAGGAGAATCTTTTCTATGATCAGACCCTAATCATGTTGTGCATGAACAGGCTCCGTAAGATCCGGTAGAATAAGTAATG